TATACAATAAAAAGGAAAATTTAAAATAAAAGAAGAAGGAGGATTTTCAATGCGAGATATAAAAACATATCTCTCCACGGCACCTGTGCTAACCACTCTATGGTTTGGGTCTTTAGCAGGTCTATTGATAGAAATTAATCGTTTATTTCCAGATGCCCTGTCATTCCCCTTTTTTCATTTTGAATGAATCATTGTATTTATATGTGAGGAAATGAAGAAGATTTGAAATAAATTATACGTAAAATGGCTCCGATTCCATTCCCCCCCTTTTTTTTAGGATAGGAAGAATTCCTAGTTAGAAAAAATTGTATTACTGAATTTTTACTATATTCTTATCTTTCTTTCTAATTAGAGTAATTCCTAAGAATTCGTATAGTACTTCAAAAAAAATATTTACAAATTGTATTTCGAGTTAGTAACTTTTATTAATATAGAATAGAAATTCTTTTCTTTTTATTGGGTTTGGATCAAAAAGAAAATGAGGAGAGTTCTAAAGTGAAGTCAATACAAAATGAAAAGGAGGTTCATGGCTAAGGGTAAAGATATAAGAATTCTAGTGATTTTGGAATGTACCTGTTGTGTTCGAAAGGGTATTAATAAAGAATCGCCGGGCATTTCTAGATATATTACTCAAAAGAATCGACACAATACACCCAGTCAATTAGAATTGAGAAAATTTTGTTGCTATTGTAAAAAGTATACGATTCATGGAGAAATAAAGAAATAGATGGAACAGAATGCGTGTGTTATTTTTTCAAGGAGCGGGACTTCACATATATAATAATAAACAAAAAAGGGATAAGCAAACCATGGATAAATCCAAACAACTTTTTCGTAAATCCAAGCGATCTTTTCGTAGACGTTTACCCCCAATTGGATCGGGGGATCGAATCGATTATAGAAACATGAGTTTAATTAGTCGATTTATTAGTGAACAGGGAAAAATCTTATCTAGACGGGTGAATAGGTTGACCTTGAAACAACAACGATTAATTACTATTGCTATAAAACAAGCTCGTATTTTATCTTCGTTACCTTTTCGTAATAATGAGAAACAATTGGATAGAGCGGAGTTGATCCCTAGAACCAAAAATAAATAGATATACTTCCCAAAACTCCAATTGGAACTCAAGCTCAGATTCATGTTTTGCTCAAAACCCCTAGAATACATATTGGGTTCTTGTGTTATAAAAAAGGAAAAATGGGGAAGGAATCTTTTTTTATTGAAAGATGTTCGTTTATTCCTACTACTCAAATGTTCATTGATTTTTATTCTAGATTCCCGGAGTTCATTCTCCGGGAAATTCTGTTTCAATCATTCTTGTATAGTATAGATTCTATTAAGATTCTTTTCTTCCTTTATTTTATTGGAAATCATATAAAAAAAATTCTTATTTGATAAGGCTATTTGCGCAAGTATTTTACGATTCAGAAGCAATTTGCTCTTGTACAGATTGTGTATAAATTGGTTATAACTAGAAAATACCCTATCCTCACGAGTTACTGCATTTATACGAGTGATCCACAAACGACGAAAATCTCTCTTTTTCCTGTTCCTATCTCGATTAGAGGAAACCAAAGCTCTCATTCTTTGTTGAGTGGTTGTTCGAGTAAGTCTTGAATGAGCCCCTATAAAGGTTGATGCAAATAAACAAATTTTTTTTCGACGTCTCCGAGCTGCATATCCTCGTTTAACTCTAGTCATTGAATCAAATGAAACTTTATTGAATAACTAATTGATTTCTCTTCTTTCAGTCATCCCTTTCCTCCGGTCGATTAATAACAAAACGGATTCTTCCGATATATAAAATAGAAATTCCAATGGCTTTTGCTACTATGACCTTCCCAACCACAATTTTTTCTTTCTTCCAGGTATTTCGCCAGGAAATAAACTGCTACTAAATAAAAAAGAATAGTGGGTTCCCTCGTTTCTATGGCAACTTCTGAAACGGTGAGGTCCTCTCTATACACCGGAGCCTCTTCTTTCATTTCATCAAATTGGATTGTGAACTTGTATAGTTCACACTCTTTGGCTCTACCCATCTATTTTTCAATTTGAATTAGAAAGTAATAAATAGTCCTTTTCACAAAAAAGCTATCCATACAGTGACGGCATTGAATTCTGAAAGTTGGCTGGGTAGCTTACCCTGTTAGTCCGTTTTTTCAAGAATAAGAGCATAACTTTTTTGCTTCTTATCAAACTATTTTTTTCCGCTTAATGGATAACTATTTGCTACCAATGGAGAATTGCTTCGCATCTCAAACGGAGTGATTGGATTTGCACCAATAGGAACCATAAATTTCATATAGGTAGATGATAGATTTTCATTTATATATATTAGAAAATAGTAAATGAAATGTCCGTATTATACTCTATCTATCCTATTCATTGATAGTGGTCGTAAAGAATTTTTTTTTTATTTCTTCCAACTCATTATCTTAACTGAACGAGTCGCACATACACCCTAGTACATGTTCCTCGACGCTGAGGACATCCTCGAAGAGCGGGAGATTTCGTGACATTTTTTATTGGCTGTCTTGCGTTTCTAATAAGTTGTTTAATGGTTGGCATGTCGTGTCTATAGAATCTCATTCTAGATAGAATAGAGCGGGTTGGCTTAGATCGATCTTAACCTGATGGTTGATTATTATGAATGATTTCTATTCAATAGAAAATCACGGAAAATTCCGAATTTTCAATGATATTATATATTGAGAATTTATATAAAATCCCCAGTATTTTTATTTTCGACCGCTACAAGATCAACGATGCCATAAGCTTGGGCTTCTGTTGCTGACATAAAAACATCCCTTTCCATATCTTCGGATATAACCCATAAAGGGTTGCCCGTTCTTTGTACATAAACTTTTGTGAGGGTTTCGCGAAGCTTCAATAGTTCTTCTGCTTCCAGGATAAATTCCCCTGCCTGTGCCTCATAAAAAGAACTAGCAGGTTGGTGAATCATAACCCTGATTATATACATCATGAACGGTTCTTTTATCTCTATCTTGCACGATTGGATAAAAAATAGAATTAAACAACCGTACGGGCATCTTTTGTACATTGCATACGGCTCTGCAATGGAATTTCTTTTTGATAGAATCAATTCTAGAGAATCCATCTGATTCAAATCGTTAAATGATCCATTTACCACCCTTCCTTTCATAACAAAAATACTATGATGGTTCTGTTGCTTTATCTATTGATCTCGTCTGTGGTTTAGCAATCCCAAAGTTTCTTTTTGATACGATCCGAGAAGGAGAAAATCCTTTTTTCCTTTTTTACTCTTTCTCTCATAACATAAAGACAAGAAAGAGACTTCTGATGTGGAAGAAAAAGGGTTTGTGACGCTGAAATTGACTCTTGACACATAAGATCAAATTGGGAATAACCCTTCTTTCATACTACTATCTCGATACAAAATCTCATGTGAAAAAAAACAATAATGGTTTGTTCATATCGAACTCGAAGTGCCATGCTATTATTACTTATTCTTTATTTGATTCATATTTGATACAGCGAAGGCATAGTCTTCTTTTTTCTCATCTCAAATAAAAACTCATTGGCGCCAAGCGTGAGGGAATGCTAGACGTTTGGTAATTTCTCCTCCGACCAGAATGAAAGATCCCATTGAAGCGGCTAATCCCATGCATATTGTATGTACATCCGGTGACACAAATTGCATAGTATCATAAATGGATATTCCTGGTATTACCCATCCGCCTGGAGAGTTTATAAACAAATAAAGATCCCTAGTATCATCTTCTATGCTGAGATATACCATGAGACCAACAAGTTGATTTGAGATCTCGCTATCAACCTCTTGGCCTAAAAAAAGTAATCTTTCTCGATGAAGTCGGTTGATTAGGGCAAAATTGTGTCCCTGAGGAACCGTACGTGCACCTTTGGATGCATACGGTTCAAAAAAATTGTGAAAAAGCAATGTGTCGATTCCAGTCCTATTTCTTTCTTTTTTACCAGGAGTTTTGGCCTCCCTCCCTTCCCTATATTCTATAATGTAGAAAATAAAAAAGAATTTTCTGAACTTATTGAACTAACTTCTCATTGATGTATTGTTTCATCGAAATTCAAATTACGATGTAATTTTCTTGTTCCTGAATGGGCCCTTTTCATTTTTTTAGGTTCTTGTTCTACTCCGGGGGAAGATTTGTCCGAATTCCATTCGCGCATATAGGGCAAATGGTTTCAGTACCACTTGTTTTTCTATTCATTTAATATCTTTCCCTAAACTATTTGATGTATTCATCATACTACTCCATTGGAGTAGGCAGTTTGAGATGATCCCTATAGTAAGTCTAAGAATAGACTATGATACAAGCGCTAATCGTGGAATAATGTATTCCATAGAATATAGAATATAAGATAGAAGATTCTTATATAGTAAGTGAGATTCTATTCTATTTCATTACTAATGAATCTCCTAATTTATTAATAATTTAATTAGATTTCTATTCTATATTTTAATTATGAGAATTAGATCTTTTTTCTAGTTCATATTTATATTATTACATTACTCTTACCATTTACAATTTGGTATTATCTGAACGGAGCCTGGATACTTGATTTTATCAGTCCAAGTAAACCATCAATTATTCTAATTGAAATATGGATTCCCTACAGGAATTATTGTGCTTCACGCTCCGAATTCTTGATGGTTTCATCAATAAAATATGGAATATTGGATTGGGCGAAACATATACTACTCGATCGGAGGAGATAACGGGGAAATACCATATGACCAATATGTCTGACAAGTCGCACTATACGTCAACCCAAACTGCATCTTCCTCTCCAGGACTCCGAAAAGGTACTTTTGGAACACCAATGGGCATTAAAATAAAGAAAAAATGAAGTACTATGCTTGACTTTAATATGGAAGCGTAACAATGGCTTTATTGTCCTCATTATTCTTGTTTTTTCTTTTCTATTCAAATATTCTAGATATTTTTTTTAGATTCTAATCTAATATTCTCTATATTATAGAAAATGGTAGAACTATAGATAATAGATAGAATTTGAGTCTATAGGTATGGACTGGAAGGTTCATAGAGGAGGACATAATTAATAAAGAAAAATTGGAACGAATGGGATCGATCGGATCGGCCGATTGTTCGAATGATTTCAAAGAATAAATAAGTATCTATGCACTCTTTTTCGCAAAACCCTCCCATTGCGTATTGGTGCTTATCGGGTATAGAATAAGATCTGTTTCTCTTTGTTCTTATAAAAAAAAGAAAGGAATACAAATAAATATTCATTCTTTCCTATACAAAATATGCCAAACGGGTGAAGTACACGGTCTAGTCTTTTCTAATGCGATAAAGTTATATAATGTCTATTTTTTTTTTTAGAAAGGGGTATTTACATGGGTTTGCCTTGGTATCGTGTTCATACTGTTGTATTGAATGATCCCGGTCGATTGCTTTCTGTACATATAATGCATACAGCTCTAGTTTCTGGTTGGGCCGGCTCAATGGCTCTATATGAATTAGCGGTTTTTGATCCCTCTGACCCTGTTCTTGATCCAATGTGGAGACAGGGCATGTTCGTTATACCCTTCATGACTCGTTTAGGAATAACCAATTCGTGGGGGGGTTGGAGTATTTCGGGAGGGACTATAACGAATCCGGGCATTTGGAGTTATGAAGGCGTGGCAGGGGCGCATATTTTGTTTTCTGGCTTGTGCTTCTTGGCAGCTATCTGGCATTGGGTTTATTGGGACCTAGAAATATTCTCTGATGAACGTACGGGAAAACCTTCTTTGGATTTGCCCAAGATCTTCGGAATTCATTTATTTCTCTCAGGAGTGGCTTGCTTTGGCTTTGGTGCATTTCATGTAACAGGCTTATATGGTCCTGGAATATGGGTGTCCGATCCTTATGGACTAACTGGAAAGGTACAATCTGTAAATCCAGCGTGGGGTGCAGAAGGTTTTGATCCTTTTGTTCCGGGAGGAATAGCTTCTCATCATATTGCAGCAGGTACATTGGGCATATTAGCGGGTCTATTCCATCTTAGTGTCCGTCCGCCTCAACGTCTATACAAAGGATTACGCATGGGTAATATTGAAACTGTGCTTTCCAGTAGTATTGCTGCTGTTTTTTTTGCAGCTTTCATTGTTGCTGGAACTATGTGGTATGGTTCAGCAACTACCCCAATAGAATTATTTGGCCCCACTCGTTATCAGTGGGATCAGGGGTACTTCCAGCAAGAAATATATAGAAGAGTTGGGGCCGGACTAGCTGAAAATCTGAGCTTATCGGAAGCTTGGTCTAAAATTCCCGAAAAATTAGCTTTTTACGATTACATTGGTAATAATCCGGCGAAAGGGGGATTATTTAGAGCAGGCTCGATGGATAACGGGGATGGAATAGCTGTTGGGTGGTTAGGGCACCCCGTATTTAGAGATAAAGAAGGGCGCGAACTCTTTGTACGTCGTATGCCTACCTTTTTTGAAACCTTTCCAGTAGTTTTAGTAGATGGAGACGGGATTGTGAGGGCCGATGTTCCTTTTAGAAGGGCGGAATCCAAGTATAGTGTTGAACAGGTAGGGGTAACTGTTGAATTCTATGGTGGCGAACTCAATGGAGTCATTTATAGCGATCCTGCTACTGTGAAAAAATATGCTAGACGTGCCCAATTAGGTGAAATTTTTGAATTAGACCGGGCTACTTTGAAATCTGATGGCGTTTTTCGTAGCAGTCCGAGGGGTTGGTTCACTTTTGGACATGCTACGTTTGCTTTGCTCTTTTTTTTCGGACACATTTGGCACGGCGCCAGAACCTTGTTCAGAGATGTTTTTGCCGGTATTGATCCAGATTTGGATGCTCAAGTAGAATTTGGAGCATTCCAAAAACTTGGAGATCCAACTACAAGGAGACAAGCAGTCTGATACAAAATCCCTTTGTCATCTTTTATCTCTCTTTTTGTTATTTTATTTTAGTATTTGTATTTTTATCTATTATCTATTTCATATTCAATATTTTTGAATATCTTCTATACTCCATAGTTATATAATAATAGAGTCTATTAGAATATAGTAATAGTTAATGATCCAAAATGAATAGGTGTGGAAGCTATAATTGTAAACCACGATCAAATCTATGGAAGCATTGGTTTATACATTCCTCTTAGTTTCGACTTTAGGGATAATCTTTTTCGCTATCTTTTTTCGAGAACCGCCAAAAGTTCCAACAAAAAAAATGAAATGATTTTTCATTATTTCCGTTGAAGTAATGAGCCCCCATATTCATATTGGGGGGGCTCATTACTTCAACTAGTCCCCGTGTTCTTCGAAAGGATCCCTTAATTTTTGAGAGGGTTGCCCAAAGGCGGTATATAAGGCGTACCCAGTAAAGCTTACAAGTAAACCAGATATGGAGATGGCGACTAGGGTTGCTGTTTCCATTTTTTTTTTTTTTTTCAAAAAATTAAAGATCCCAACGGATCGCGATAATTTCGTTTATTTACAACTACAACGGAATGGTATACAAAGTCAACAACAACCCATGATGAAAGAGGATTTATGGCTACAAAAATCGCTGAGAGTAGTTCTAGATCTGGGCCAAGACGAACTGGCGTAGGGAATTTATTGAAACCATTGAATTCGGAATATGGAAAAGTAGCTCCGGGGTGGGGGACTACACCGCTTATGGGAATCGCAATGGCTCTATTTGCAATATTTCTATCTATTATTTTGGAAATTTATAATTCATCAGTTTTACTGGATGAAATTTCAATGAATTAGTTCATAAAAACTAGGACTTCCTAGCTTTTTAATCAAAAAAGAGTATTTTACTTAGCATTACTTCATGCTTAAAATACTGAATGTTTCAACTTAAGACTTGTATTGATAGACCATTCTGGTAGTTTGATCGTGAAGTTTCAATATTGAATTTCCGGAATATGAGCGTGTGACTTGTTATAATTGATCCTATTTATAATACAGAGAATGGACCTGTCATCTCTATCAAGATGATTCTACCTCGTCAGATATTTATTAGAGTCTCTGGAGCACGGACTATATAGAATAGATCAAGAAAATAAATATTGAAACTATGATTCATACCTATTATTCAGACCTCGCAACTGGACTAAAAAAAAAAAATAGAAAAAGGCCTTTTCTCAATCAAAATTTTTTTTTCTTCAGACTTCTTTTGACCGAAAGAAAACTCTTTCTCTAGATTTCGTTGAGTTATTAGATTCATTGAAGGGGTGATGATCAAATGGTTTTAACTCAGAGAACCTTTGAGTTGAGCTTAAATCATCGTGGTTCTAGTATGAATCTGAGGTTTCTATTGATTCATAGGGTCTCAACAAGAGAATTCCTATAAAAAAAGTAAAAAAAAAAAAAAATAGGGAAGAGAGGATTCAAGAGGCCTGTCATGATAAACATAAAGACAGATGCATGAGCCAACTTGAGATTTTATTTCTTGGCATTATCATCACAAAGAAGAAATTCCGGATTTTTCTTACTTCGCTTCGTATCTTTGGGTCAAATCGAGTAAAGGAGCTAAGCTCCAAGAAGTTGAAAACTCTTCTATTCCATATCCGTTGAAATCAGTATTTGTGTGTTTCGCCTTGAGCCGTACGAGATGAAATTCTCATATACGGCTCTCAGAGGGGGAATCCTTCTCGGGTTACCTATCTCAATAAAGTATATGATTGGTTCGAGGAACGTCTCGAGATTCAAGCGATTGCAGATGATATAACTAGTAAATATGTTCCTCCTCATGTCAACATATTTTATTGTCTGGGGGGGATTACGCTTACTTGTTTTTTAGTACAAGTAGCTACGGGTTTTGCTATGACCTTTTACTATCGTCCAACTGTTACAGAGGCTTTTGCCTCTGTTCAATACATAATGACTGAGGCCAACTTTGGTTGGCTAATTCGATCAGTTCATCGATGGTCAGCAAGTATGATGGTTTTAATGATGATCTTACACGTATTTCGTGTATATCTTACGGGTGGGTTTAAAAAACCCCGCGAATTAACTTGGGTCACAGGGGTGGTTCTGGCTGTATTGACCGCATCTTTTGGCGTAACTGGTTATTCCTTACCTCGGGACCAAATTGGCTATTGGGCAGTCAAAATTGTAACAGGCGTGCCTGAGGCTATTCCTATAATAGGATCGCCTTTGGTAGAATTATTACGTGGAAGTGCTAGTGTGGGCCAATCCACTTTGACTCGTTTTTATAGTTTACATACTTTTGTATTGCCTCTTCTTACTGCCGTATTTATGTTAATGCACTTTCTAATGATACGTAAGCAAGGTATTTCGGGTCCTTTATAGAGAATAAATATTCTAGATATTTTTCATTTCTCATATCGGGGAGGAACAAGAGTCTTTCATTGCTACAAATATGGATTATTGAAAAAATAAGGCATGTTATTTGGATACTTCTATTCAACTATGAAGTATTTCCTTGTTGATTGAATAGAAATAGTTGAAGTATATTTTTCTAAAAGAGGATGGATTATGGGAGTGTGTGACTTGAACTATTGATTGGTCATGCAGATATATTATTTTATCTGCCACGTTGCAATTCACAACCCAATGTGTCTCCATATCCAACCATCACGTCAGTCCCCTTATATAGGATAGGATAGGCCGGTTCGCTTGAGGAGAATCTTTTCTATGATCATACTCTAATCATGTGCTACATGAAAAGGCTCCGTAAGATCCCTAGAATCAGTGATGTGGCATGACGTTTTACCTAGTCCACTTTTTTTTTCAATTTCTTATAATTTCTAATTTTACTAATGAGTATTTCGTATGAATTCTATAGTAATCTTAAGTCATCTCAGTAAGTTTCTTATAGTATGTAGATGCATTCATTTCCTCTGCATCGACCCTGATCTATGATACTATCGGAGTAAAATAAGGGATCTAAGGAAGAACAGGGGCTAGACTTTATTAGTAACAAGTAAAAACTTTGTATTTTTGTACGTAATAAAATTGAGATGTTGTGGGGATAAATACCAACCAAAAGACATGAGACAATCCAAAAAGCACTTGATCATGATCAAATTTGTAAGCCTACTTGGATATTGAGCATTTCCTTGCCAGAACCAAATTCTTTGCAACTGATAAATAGTTTATTACATAGAGTAATTCTACATTCTATATGTAGATATGTATGAAATAGAGATTTTCTATGGATATATTTCTGTGATTCTTGCTCGAGCCGGATGATAAAAAATTATCATGTCCGGTTCCTTTGGGGGATGGATCAAAAAAAATTCACCTATCCAAATAACAAAGAAGCCCGATTTGAATGATCCTGTATTAAGAGCTAAATTAGCTAAAGGGATGGGACATAATTATTATGGAGAACCCGCATGGCCCAATGATCTTTTATATATTTTTCCAGTAGTAATTCTAGGCACTATTGCATGTAATGTGGGCTTAGCAGTTCTAGAGCCGTCAATGATTGGTGAACCGGCGGATCCATTTGCAACGCCGTTGGAAATATTACCCGAATGGTACTTCTTTCCTGTATTTCAAATACTTCGCACAGTACCCAATAAGTTATTGGGTGTTCTTTTAATGGTTTCAGTGCCAACAGGATTATTGACAGTACCCTTTTTGGAGAATGTCAATAAATTTCAAAATCCCTTTCGTCGCCCAGTAGCTACAACAGTCTTTTTGATCGGTACCGCAATAGCTCTTTGGTTAGGTATTGGAGCAACTTTACCTATTGAAAAATCCTTAACTTTAGGTCTTTTTTAAATTGATTCAACCGGAAAATATCACGACATAAGTATCTAAGGAAGATTCCCTTCTGGATCTTCCTTAGATACATCAATCTTATTATGATCTATTCTGCAAATATATGGATCGTATCAGAGATTAGAACCTCATTCTCCTATTTTTCTTTCTAAAAAATGAGAAAAAAATCTAATGGATTTAAAATGAAAACGTTTTCTTAGGTAAATTGATTGCAAAATGCTTTTGTAGAGTGCCCAATATCTTTTTTACATCTTCTATGCAAAAATATTCCATTTTCATAAGATCTTCTTGACTATGACTCAAAAGGTCCGATAATGTATGTATATCGGACCTTTTGAGACAATTATAGGTCTTTGAAGACAATTCTGATTGGTCAATAAAAATACATGTTAATGAAATTACTTTTTTGTTTTTCTTAAGATTAGTGAATCTGTCTTGAAAGGAAAAAGGGGATAGATTCCATCTGTTTTCATTTTCTTTGAAATCCCTATCTTCTTCCTCTGCATGTAGAAAGGGAATCAATAAATCAATCAAATTACGAGAAGCTTCATAAAGTGCTTCTTTAGGAGTTAAACTTCCATTCGTCCATATTTCTAGAAAGAGTATCTCTTGTTTTTCATTCCCATTACCATAAGAATGAATACTATGATTCGCATTTCGAACAGGCATGGATACAATATCTATAGGATAACTTACATTGTTAGAGTTTTTTGCGGATTTCAAACCATATCCGCGATCCCTCTTGATTTGTAATTCAATAAACAAATCAATAGGTTCTGTCAGGTTAGCTATATGCTGTGTTGTGTCAACTATTTCTACAGAAGGCGGTGGAATTATATCTTGAGCGGTTATACATTTGGGACCCCTTACGCAAATAGATGCGTCCCTAACTCCATAGAGATTACTTCTCAATACAATTTCTTTCAAATTTATTAAAATTTCATGTACTGATTCTTCAATACCTGCTATCGTAGAATATTCATGCAGCACATTTTGAAATGTTGCACATGTGATACATGTTCCTTCTATTTCTCCAAGTAAAGCCCTTCGCATGGCAATACCTATGGTATCGGCTTGACCTTTCAAAAGCGGGGACAGAACGAAGCGACCATAATAAAGACGCTTGCTTTCTATTCTTGATTCAACACATTTCCACTGTAGTGTTCGAGTGGATCCTGCTACTTCTTCTCGAACCATACTATTATTTTCTTTCTAATTATTGGATCAGATAATTTAATCATTTCTTTTTCTTGTAATTTCTTGAATTCTTATTTCTACACACGTCTTTTTTTTGGTGGGCGGCACCCATTATGTGGCATAGGTGTTACATCACGTACGAAACTTAATAGCATCCCACTTCTGCGAATGGCCCGTAATGCCGCATCTCTTCCGAGACCTGGACCCTTTATCATAACCTCTGCTCGTTGCATACCCTGATCAATCACTGTACGAATAGCATTTAATGCGGTTGCTTGAGCAGCATAGGGTGTTCCCTTTCTTGTGCCTCTAAATCCAGAAGTACCTGCGGAAGCCCAAGAAACCACTCGACCTCGTACGTCTGTAACAGTTACAATAGTATTGTTGAAACTTGCTTGAACATGAATAACTCCTTTTGGTATTCTGCGTGCATTCTTACGTAAACCAGTTTTTACTATAGGTTTTGCCATATTTTATTATATCATATTCATATGAAAAGGAATACATGGGTTTTTCTTTTTAAAAGGTTCTTTATTGAGAAGTTGAGAAAGATTACCCCTGCCTCTGTTTATGTCTCGGGTTGGAACAAATTACTAGAATTCGCCCTCGCCTACGAATCAGGCGACATTTTTCACAAATTTTACGAACAGAAGCCCTTATTTTCATATTTAGAATTCCTTACCTTTATTCTGAATCTATTTTTTGGAAACAAAAATAAGTTTATTTCATTTTTGAACTTCAAATTATATCCCCTACGAGGGGGATGTTTAAGAGAAGGATCTAATCGTTCGAATCTTTTTTGCGAAGTCTATAAATTATACGTCCCCTGGTGGAATCATAACGACTCATTTCAATTTTGACTCTATCACCGGGTAGTATACGTATAAAACTGCGCCGGATTCTCCCTGAAATATAACCTAGAATTTGATCTTGATTATCTAACCGAACTCGGAACATGCCGTTGGGAAGTGATTCAGTAATGAAACCCTCATGAATCAATTTTTGTTCTTTCATTCCAGGAAACCCCCTTTAAGTATCAACTAATAGAGGAAGAGTTCTATAATTCACTTCTCTTCTCTATTTTACAAAAAATAAGTGGGCACCCCCGGAGAATTACCATATATAACACAAAATTTCTCCCCCAATTTTTTCTAATCGAGCTTCTCGATCTGTCATTATACCTCTAGAAGTAGAAAGAATGACAATTCCCATTCCCCCTAAAATCTTAGGAATTTGTTGATAGTTGTAATAGATTCGTAGACCGGGCCGGCTGATACGCTTTAAAATTATTTTCTTTCCTTTCCCAGTCTTTCTCTGTCGTAAGGTTGAAACCAAGAAATTTTTTTGGCTTTCTGTATGTTTTCGAACGTTTTCAATAAAACCTTCTCGTAAAAGTATTTTCACAATATTTTTAGTGATATTAGCAGATACTATTTGAACTCTTCCCTTTTGTTGCATGTCAGCATTTCTTATAGAAGTTATTATATCGGCAATAATGTCCCTACCCATGACAAACTATAGTTATTGGTGCCTCCTCATTTTGATATAATCAACATGCTTCTTTTCTTTTTATAAATTTTTTTTATAATTTGAAAATTATTAGAAATTTAAGGTATATGCATAAGACACAATTTATTCATTTTCTCTATTGAAGATATTGAAATATAGAAAAGGGCTATATACTTTTTCACTATCTACTAGTCTTATTTAGAAGACTATAATACTTCGGGCGCTAATGAAACTATTTTTGTAAAATTCAACTGTCTCAATTCCCGAGCAATCGCACCAAAAATCCGGGTTCCCTTTGGATTTCCTTCTTGATCAATGATAACGGCTGCATTGTCATCATATCGTATAATCATGCCGTTGTCACGTTTGAGTTCTTTACACGTGCGTACAATCACAGCTCTAATTACTTCTGATCTTTCTAGAGGCATGTTGGGCACTGCTTCTTTGATTACAGCAACAATAATATCACCAATATGAGCATATCGGTGATTCCCAGTTCCTATGATTCGAATACACATCAATTCTTGAGCTCCACTGTTATCCGCTACATTCAAAAGGGTCTGAGGTTGAATCATATCATTTTTATTTGAATCTCTTATTTTATGTAAGGGAAAAATAAATATTGTCTGTCCAGAGATACATAAATCTGCGGTTGTTTTTTTTCTTCTCAATACTCCTTGACTTTTGTTTACCTATCCCGAAATAACAAATTGAGTTCGTATAGGCATTTTGCATGCAGCTATTTTCATAGACGCTTTGGCTACAGTTTCTGATATTCCACTCATTTCATAAAGTATTCGGCCCGGTTTAACAACGGCTACCCAATATTCGGGGGATCCCTTGCCCGAACCCATACGTGTTTCCGTAGGTCTTACTGTAACAGGTTTGTCGGGAAAGATACGTACCCATATTTTTCCACCACGACGCGCATATCGTGTCATTGCTCTTCGCCCTGCTTCTATTTGTCTAGCTGTGATCCAAGAAGGTTCAAGTGCCTGAAGGGCGTATCTTCCAAAACAAATATGCTTGCCTCGGCAAGATATTCCCTTCATTCTACCTCTATGTTGTTTACGAAATCTGATTCTTTTGGGGTTATAGTTGATGGTTTTTCTGAATTCCATCTCTACTGCAGAGCCGGACATGAGAGTTTCTTCTCATCCAGCTCCTCGCGAATGAAATGATTCAACAATCTGAAATATATACATGTATTTATGTATTTCATTCTATTAAAAGAATATACTCATTTTAAATAACTAGTAACTAGGCATTTTTGTTTCTATGCGATGCTTTTATCAATATGAAATTTTCGAAAGTATCTTACTTTGCCTCTATTCAATAATGCCAAAAGTTCTTCAATATATGAAATAGAAATGAAAGAAAAATAAATAAAGGATTCACGGGCGAATATTGACTCTTTCCTCCTTCATTTGTAGGGTCAATTTATGACCATTCAGAAGAAATATTTTTTTTTCTTGGTTCATTCCGCCATCCTACCCAGCGAATCATTCGGATTTATTTTTTTTTTTCAATAAAATCCTATGTAGTCCCAGGTTCCATCGTTCCCATAGCTTCTCTATTAATGCTTAGGCTTTAACTCTGCAATGGAGCTTCCAACGAAATATGGTATTTGTTTCCGAGTAAATATTCTCAGTTTTTCTTAACTCGAAGCTCGATTCAATTCTTCATCTATTTTCTATTATTTATGTTTTTTTATAGCTTATTAGATTTCTTAGATAGCTATTATCTATATTTCTATTGATTAGATTTTCTTATTTTTATATTATTGAAATTGCATTTTTTTAGATTTATTATTCTATTTGAATCGTAGATTTTCTCTCTTTATTTCATATTGATGTTGATGCTTTATCACACTGCCCTTTTTCTGAAGTGATTCTTCATAAACCATACATATGGGAATCATATATCATTGAAATCTTTATTCTATCTTTCTATCATCCTTCCATTTTTTCTACATCCCTTTCTTTTTGTTTCACAATTCATAATTAAATTTCTTTTTTATGAAAGGAAAAATTGCAGTTGCTACAACTATATGATCTATTTAGTTATATAGTGACTGTGTCTTGGGATCTCGATAATACGAAGCAATAAGTTGGTTATTAGTTTTGAGCTTCTTTAGTTTTCATAGTTAAAAAGTTTCTAGTGGGGTCAGCCTTTTTTTTTTCAATCCCAATTTTGAACGAGTCGCACACTAAGCATAGCAATTCTAGGAAATATAAATAAAGTTTAAATCAAATTTTTATTCAACCTTATAGAATTCTAATTGCTCGTTTTTGATGAAAAAAAAAAGAAGGGTCCATTATTCTTATATTCTTATTTTTTATTCTTGGTTTACAAATATCCAAATTTTGATGCCTAAGACTCCATAGATAGTTCTAATTGTATGAGAGCAGTGATCAATTTTAGCGCGAATTGTTTGTAAGGGGACTCTCCCTTCTCTGATCCATTCAACACGTGCAATCTCTTTTCCGTCAATACGCCCTGCAATTTGTACTTGAATTCCTTTTGTACCCGCTTGTTCAGTTAATTCAATAGCTTTTTTCATTGCCTTTCGAAACGAAACTCTATTTTTTAATTGTAAAGCTATATATTCGGCAAGAATATTAGGTTGTCCATAAGGTTTTTCAATTCTTGTGATAGTAATGTTGAGTCTCCGGTGAAACTCTTTTTGTACATTCATTTGGAATTCTTCGACTCCCCATGTTCGTCCTTCTATTAAGAAATTGGGAAATCCAATATAAATTATGACCTGAATCAAATCTATTCTTTTTTGAATCCTCATATAGGCAATTCCTTCGAAACCTGAGGATATTCTTTTTTTTTTTTTTACATAGTTTTTAATACAACTCCGTATTTTTTCATCTTCTTGCAAACCCATGGAAAAATCCTTTGGTTTTGCGAACCAAAAAGAATGATGACTTTGAGTTGTTCCAAGTCTGAAACCAAGTGGATTTATTTTTTGTCCCATATTTTTCCATCCCCCCCTTTTTTTTTTTCAAAATAGGAATCCAAATTATCTTTCTTTAGATGAATCTATAATTTTTCTTTTAAAACAATCTTTATATGACAAGTGGTTTTTTTTATAAGATAACTACGCCCTCGAGCCCGGGGTCTTAACTTTTTCATAATAGCACCTCCATTGACTTCAGCTTTACTAATAAATAAATCAGCTTCATTCAAACCCATATTATTACTAGCATTTGCTGCTGCAGAATAAACCAATTTTAAAATTGGATACGATGCCCGATAAGGCATTAGTTCCAGTATCATAAGTGTTTCCTCATAAGAACGTCCGCGAATCTGATCAATTACTCTTCGTGCTTTGAAAACAGACATACGTATATGTTGAGCTAACACTTTTGCGTCTTTATCCGAATTTTTTTTCTTTATCATAAAAGAAAGTTCTCCTCCGCCAATGAAAGATAGGTGCCTAGGTGAAGTATAGTATAAGATAAGTAAGAATAAGATAAGAATAAGATAAGAATAAGATAAGAATAAGATAAGAATAAGATAAGAATAAGATAAGAATAAGATAAGAATAAGATAAGAATAAGATAAGTAAGAAAAGTAGAAGTCTTAGTATGCTAGAAAAAGAACTATACTCTTACTATAAGAGAAAGAAAGATAGCATCTAAGATAAGACTTTTCACATGAATGCTTAGTAGAACGACTAACGACGAGATTTATTATCGTTTCTCACATGTCTTACGAAAGTGAGAGTAGGTGCGAATTCTCCCAATTTGTGACCGACCATACGATCTGTTATATAAATAGGTAAATGTTCCTTTCCATTATGAATAGCGATTGTATGGCCAATCATTGTGGGTATAATGGTAGATGCCCGAGACCAAGTCACTATTATTTCTTTCTCCTCCCTCATGTTGAGTTTTTCAATTTTTCCCGATAAATGATTAGCTACAAAAGGATTTTTTTTGAGTGAACGTGTCACGGCTGATTACTCCTTTTTTTACATTTTTGAAATTGGCAATATCTCGATCTTAATCTGAAGTATGAGGGTAAGAATCAATACAATAATGATGACTAGATAAGGGAAGGGGCGGATGTAGCCAAGTGGATCAAGGCAGTGGATTGTGAATCCACCATGCGCGGGTTCAATTCCCGTCGTTCGCCCATCACATTATTTTCAATGTTCCTATTTACGGCGACGAAGAATCAAACTATCACTATATTTTTTCCTTTTCCTACTTCTTCTTCCAAGCGCAGGATAGCCCCAAGGGGTTGTGGGTTTTTTTCTACCAATCGGGGCTCTCCCTTCACCGCCCCCATGGGGATGGTCTACAGGGTTCATAACTACTCCTCTTACTACAGGACGCTTACCTAGCCAACACTTAGATCCGGCTCTACCCAAACTTTTCTGGTTCACCCCCACATTACCCACTTGTCCGACTGTTGCTAAGCAGTTTTTGGATATCAAACGGACCTCCCCAGACGGTAATCTTAATGTGGCCGATTTACCCTCTTTTGCAATCAGTTTCGCTACAGCGCCTGCTGCTCTAGCTAATTGTCCACCCTTTCCAAGTGTGATTTCTATGTTATGTATGGCCGTGCCTAAGGGCATATCGGTTGAAGTAGATTCTTCTTTTTTATCAATCAAAACCCCTTCCCAAACTGTACAAGCTTCTTCCAAAGCATACGGCTTTCTAGATGTATATGATGATATCTAGACAGATGGATCTTATATGAATCGTATGATGAAGTACCACATGAGTGGCTATATAGGAATCCAAATCTGCCGAATCACTCATGTTATGATCTTCTACATCCTAGGTCTCCCCGTTCCGTCATCTGGCTTATGTTCTTCATGTAGCATTCAGACCGGATGACTCTATGAAATTACGTCGATACTTCCACATATTACGGGTAACGTAGGAGACATCTCTATTTTCCCCCGGGGGGTCTTTCTAATTACCACTGCTTAGCTTTCAATTCGCCTCTGACCATCAAATGAAATGTGAATAATCTGTGCGCGCTTCAAACAATTTTGTCTTCTCCATATTACCATATCTCTAGAGTCAATAATTTTCTATGAGGAACTACTGAACTCAATCACCTGCTGCCGTTCCTCAACAGTTTTCTGTTGAGGTCTATCCCGTAGAGGTACTCCAATTGGATCAGTGATCGATTTCTAGGTTTCGTCGTAAACCTAATTGGTTACTTCCAATTACGTCAATCAATAGTTCAAACCGCACTCAAAGGTAGGGCATTTCCCATTGATATAGGAACTTCTGTACCAGAAACAATGGTATCTCCAATTATAGCCCCTCTGGGATGTAAAATATATCTCTTCTCACCATCCCCATAGTGTATGAGACAAATGTATGCATTTCGATTAGGATCGTATTCTATGGTTACGATTCTACCAGATATCTCTTTTTCATTCCGTCGAAAGTCGATTTTACGGTATAGACGCTTATGACCTCCCCCTCTATGCCCTGCGGTAATGATCCCTCTGGCATTACGACCTTTACCACAACGATGCTGCCCATAGATCAAATTATTTCGTGTATTAGATTTCACTTGACTGTCTACGGCTCCATTGCGTGTGCTCGGGGTAGAAGTTTTGTATAAATGTATTGCCGTGTTATTAAGTCTTTTGCTTTAAGTTCTTTTCTCTATAAGAGGTGGAATAGAATAACCCGGTTGAAGCGTAATGATCATGCGTCTGTAATGCATTGTATGTCCCATCCTTCTACCCTTTCCCGGGAGTCGATGACTATTCATAGCTATGACCTTGACACCAAAGAAGAGTTCGACCCAATGCTTTATTTCTGTCCTAGTTGATCCTGATTCGACATTAGAAGTATATTGATTGTTCCCCAATAACCGAATACTTTTTTCTGTAAATACTGCATATTTGATTCCATCCATAAATCCATTTTCTTCCCTATGAGTTCCAGTATCGATAAGAATTCTAGTTCTTACTGTCCATATGTTATGGTATGAATATACCATACCAATTTGTTATGTATGGATGATGGGATTCCATTGATACAGAGCCAATTCCAATAGACTTTCCCATTGGCGTGCATCCAGCAGGAATTGAACCTACGAATTTGCCAATTATGAGTTGGGCGCTTTAACCATTCAGCCATGGATGCTTAACAGGGATCATCGTACATCGTGAATAACCAAATTCCAATTGAAATGAAATCTTTAGGAGGAATCAATGAAACGACATCAATTAAAATCCTGGATATTCGAATTGAGAGAGATATTGAGAGAGATCAAGAATTCTCACTATTTCTTAGATTCATGGATCAAATTCGATTCAGTGGGATCTTTCACTCACATTTTTTTCCACCAAGAACGTTTTCTGAAACTCTTTGACCCCCGAATTTGGAGTATCCTACTTTCACGTGATTCACAGGGTGCAACAAGCAATCGATATTTCACGATCAAAGGTGTAGTACTGCTTGTAGTAGTGGTCCTTATATCTCGTATTAACAATCGAAAGATGGTCGAAAGAAAAAAGATCTATTTGATGGGGCTTTTTCCTAT